ATTCTTCCTCCCCCAATCGACAATGATTGATTACAAATGTCTATGATCCATATTCTCTAATATTCTATAGAAGGTTATAACGGACCTGAAATACCCTGCTTGCGTATCATTGGAAAATGCATTAACATAAATACAGCGGTAAGAAGAGGTAATACAAAAGTGTGTAAACTATAAAAACGCGTCAAAGTCGATTGTCCTACACTAGCACTTCCTCGTAATAACTCTACCAAAGGTGATCCTATTACAGGAATGGCGTCCGGCACGCCTGTTACAATTTTTACTGCCCAATAACCAATTTGGTCCCAAGGTAAGGAATAACCAGTTACACCAAAAGATGCGGTCAATACACCAAGAACCACACCTGTAACCCAAGTTAATTCGCGAGGTTTTTTAAAGCCACCCGTGAGATATACACGAAATACGTGTAGGATCATCATTAGGACCATCATACTTGCCGACCATCGATGAACTGATCGGATTAACCAACCAAAGTTAACTTCAGTCATTATATATTGAACAGAAGCAAAAGCCTCAGTAACAGTCGGACGATAGTAAAAGGTCATAGCAAACCCCGTAGCTACTTGCACTAAAAAACAAGTAAGCGTAATTCCTCCCAAACAATAGAATATGTTAACATGAGGAGGGACATATTTACTAGTTATATCGTCTGCAATCGCCTGAATCTCGAGACGTTCTTCGAACCAATCATAGACTTTATTGAGATAGGTAAACCAGAAAAATTTCCCCCCCTGAGAGCCGTATATGAGAATTTCATCTCGTACCGCTCAAACAGAACTACAAAAATATTAGTTGAAACGGATATATAATAGAAACGTCTTACTCCTATGATTCAATTAATAGTTAATAGTCTCTAAGATGACGTACAAAAAAAGAAAAATCCGAAAACTCTTTTTCTTTTTGTGGTTATAATGCCAAAATATCAAGTTGGCTCATTCATCTCTTGATGTTGATCATTAGAGGCCTCTTGAATCTTCTATTTACCTATTTTTTGAGTATTTTTTTATTTGTATGGAATATAATATGTAATGCAGCCTTACTATTATCTTCTTTAATTATTGATTGATAGGAATTTTATTGTTAAGATCCTATAAATCGATTAGAAACCTCAGATTCATCTTAGAACCACGATGATTCAATAAAACTTTCATTTCAAACTCAATTTAAGTACAAAGCAAGGATTCCCTGAGTTAAGAACCGTTGTATCATCACTTATCAATGTCAATGAATAAATATAATGACTATAAATCCAAAGAAAGGTTTCTCCCTTGATCAAAATAAACATAAACAAAGAAATTTTAAAGACGAAAAATCTTTCAATTTATACCTTCTAACTCTTTGAAATTTTTTGAAGTCCGGTCACGGGATTGAATATTAAGTCTGAATCATAGTTTGAATACTTCATAATCTATTTCATATCTTCCGTGCTCCAGATAAGATACTATAATAAATATCTGACGGACTAAAAAACCATCTCTATCAAGATGACAGACCCGTTCTCTGTACTATCAATAGGATCCATTATAACAAGTCGCACACTCATATTCCAGAAAATACAGAAAAAAGAAATTCCACGATCGAACTACCAAATATAGACTAGAGTAAAAAAATCCGAGACACAAACGCTTCACTTTGTATTGCAAAGTTAAGATTTAGTAGTTCTTGTGAATCTAATTCATTGAGATTCCATCCAATAAAACAGAAGAATTATAAATCTCCAAAATAATAGATAGGAATATCGCAAATAGAGCCATTGCGACACCCATTAAAGGAGTAGTTCCCCACCCGGGAGCTACTTTACCATATTCCGAATTCAATGGTTTCAATAAACCCCCTACATTAGTTCGTCTTGGAACAGATTTAGAACTACCATCAACGCTTTGTGTACCCATAAATCCTATTTTGTATTAATTGAGATCTGTTGACTTTGTATACCATTCCGTTCTAAATAAATTATCTTATCATAGATCCACTGGGATCATGACATTATATAATAATGGAAACAGCAACCCTAGTCGCCATCTCTATATCTGGTTTACTTGTAAGTTTTACTGGGTATGCCTTATATACTGCTTTTGGGCAACCCTCTCAACAATTAAGAGATCCATTCGAGGAACACGGGGACTAATTGAAGTTAAAGGGCCACCCAATATCGGGTGGCCCTTTACTTCAATTAAGATAATAAAGAATCATTTCATCTTTTTACTTTTTAGTTGGAACTTTAGGCGGTTCTCGAAAAAAGATAGCGAAAAAAATTATTCCTAGAGTCGAGACTAAGAGAAATGTATAAACCAAAGCTTCCATAGATTCGATCGTGGTTTACAATTATAGCTTCCATATCTGTTTATTTAGGAGTGTCTCCCGGATACAAATAAAACAAAGAGCAAGAGTCAAAGAAAAAGCAGCGATTCAAATCAAGAAGTCTTCAGTATCCTATTTCAAATTAAAAAAAAATCAAATAGAGGCAAAAAGTAAGAGATCAATATGGTATCAGACTCCCTGTCTTTTTGTAGTTGGATCCCCAAGTTTTTGGAATGCTCCAAATTCAACTTGAGCATCTAAATCTGGATCAATACCAGCAAAAACATCTCTGAACAAAGTTCGAGCACCATGCCAAATGTGCCCGAAGAAAAAGAGCAAAGCAAATGAAGCATGGCCAAAAGTAAACCAACCCCTTGGACTGCTACGAAAAACACCATCGGATTTCAAAGTCGCACGATCTAATTCAAAAATTTCACCCAATTGAGCGCGTCTAGCATACTTTTTCACAGTAGCAGGATCGCTATAACTGACTCCATTTAGTTCGCCCCCATAGAACTCAACCGTTACACCCACCTGTTCGACACTATATTTTGATTCTGCCCTTCGAAAAGGAACATCGGCTCTAACAATTCCGTCTCCGTCTACCAAAACAACCGGAAATGTTTCAAAAAAAGTGGGCATGCGACGTACAAAAAGTTCATGTCCTTCTTTATCTCTAAAAATAGGATGTCCTAACCACCCAACAGCAATTCCATCTCCATTATCCATTGATCCTGCTCTGAACAATCCACCCTTTGCCGGGTTATTACCGATGTAATCATAAAAAGCTAATTTTTCAGGAATTTTAGACCAAGCTTCGGATAAACTTTGAGTTTCGGCTAACCCAGCACCAACTCTTCGATAGATTTCTTGCTGGAAGTATCCTTGATCCCATTGATAACGAGTGGGACCAAATAACTCAATCGGGGTAGTTGCTGAACCATACCACATAGTTCCAGCAACAACAAAGGCTGCAAAAAAGACAGCCGCGATACTACTGGAAAGCACAGTTTCAATATTTCCCATACGTAATCCTTTGTATAGACGTTGGGGCGGACGAACACTAAGATGAAATAGGCCTGCCAATATGCCCAATGTCCCCGCTGCAATATGATGAGAAGCTATTCCTCCCGGAACAAAAGGATCAAAACCCTCGACACCCCACGCTGGATTTACAGCTTGTACCTTTCCGGTTAGGCCATAAGGATCCGACACCCATATTCCAGGACCATACAATCCAGTTACATGAAAAGCACCAAACCCAAAACAAGCCAGCCCTGAGAGAAATAAATGAATTCCAAAAATCTTAGGCAAATCCAAAGAAGGTTTTCCTGTACGTTCATCACAAAATATTTCTAGATCCCAATACACCCAATGCCAGATAGCCGCCAAAAAGCATAAGCCAGAAAACACAATATGCGCCCCGGCCACACCTTCATAACTCCAAATACCGGGATTAGTTATAGTTCCTCCCGTGATACTCCAACCACCCCACGAATTGGTTATTCCTAAACGAGTCATGAAGGGTATAACGAACATGCCTTGTCTCCACATTGGATCAAGAACGGGATCAGAGGGATCAAAAACTGCTAATTCATATAGAGCCATCGAACCGGCCCAACCGGCAACTAAAGCTGTATGCATTATATGTACAGCCAGCAAACGACCGGGATCATTCAATACGACGGTATGAACACGATACCAAGGCAAACCCATGAAAATACCCCTTTATCAACAAAAAATAGACACTATGTAACTTTATTGCACTGGAAAAAACAATGTTATGGCCCCTCCCTTTTCGGTGGATTATCTTATAGAAAGGAGTAATATTTTTTCTACTCTTTATAATATTTTAGTCATAATGTCACAATTCTGTTTGTAGGAACAAAGAGAAGCAGATCTATTCTATACTCGATAAGTACCAATACGCAATGGGGGGTTAACCCCATTTTATAAGAGCGAATGCGTGGAGATTTTTTCATAATGCAAGGCACTTGCTCGTAAGATTTTGTTTGGTTTTATTCATTTTGTCTTCCTTGTATTTATATTTATTTTTTTAGTTATTTATGAACTTAGTAAATCTGTGAATAAAAATTAATCAAAATATTAACTAAATAAAAATGAATATGAATTAAATAAATATGAAGAATAATAAATAGGAATATAAATCAAAAATATAAATATTATATACATTCTAATATTAATAGAATTGTAATAATATTAATTATTATAATATAATTAACTATATAATAATCTATATAATAATTTATATAATTTAATTAATATATTATATTAAGACTAAATATCTTTAAGCTAATTTAAGCTAATATAATATTAATATTTTTAAGATTAATATTTTTAAGACAATAAATTCATTGTTACGCTTTCACATCAAAGTGAAATAAAGTATTTAATCTTTTTGTCTTTACATTTTATGCCTATTGGTGTTCCAAAAGTCCGTTTTCAACTTCCCGGGAGGGGCCATAAAAATTGGATTGACATATAGTGCGACTTGTCAGATATATTGGGCCATATGGGATTTCCCCGTTTTCCTCCCCTGATCGGGATTAACCTCTGTTTCGCCCAAGAAAAATTGATTAAATCATCAAAAATTTGGAGCGTGAAGTATAATGAAACGCAAGTTTTGGAGGTATCTTATCAATTAGAATAATTTATGGTTGGCTTGTTTTGTTTGGACCAATAAAATGAAGTATGCTAGGCTCCGTTGAGAAAACCCAATTTAGTACGATATCTATGATTACTACTTATAGTTATAGCATATTCTAGTAGCATATTCTATTTAAAAATTTTTAAATAAAGAGCAGGCAATTTAAAACTGCTAATCATAATTAATCAAATTCAAATAATATAACGAATGCGTCAACTATTTGACGGAAGACGTGAAAGGAATTGAAAAAAAAAATTGAGCAAAAAGACGCGGTATTGGTGAAATTTGCCCTATATGTGCAAATAAAAATGGGGGCGGATCCTTACTCGGAGTAGAGCACAAAACCTAAGAGAATTTAAGAAGCCCATTCAGGAACAAGAAAATGCCATCGTGATTTTTATTAAATTGGATCCCGATGAAAGAATACATCAATGAGAAGTTAGTTTGATAAGTTTAATGAATTCTTTTTTAGATTTTATAGATAAACGGATCAAAACTCATCCTTCTTAAACAATGAAAGAAAGGACCCTTTCGTTAGAAGAGAAGTTAGAAAGGACTTACTATCACACAAAGCAGGGCTGGAATCTACACATTGATCTTTTTTTCTAAATTTTTATTGAACCGTATGCATCAAAATATGCATGTACGGTTCCTAAGGGGTAGAATCTGATCCTAATCAACCGACTTTATCGAGAAAGATTACTTTTTTTAGGCCAAATGGTTGATAGCGCGATCTCGAATCAACTTATCGCTCTTATGCTATATCTTAGTGCAGAAAGCGAGACCAAAGATTTATATTTGTTTATAAACTCTCCTGGCGGATGGGTAATACCCGGAATGGCTATTTATGATACTATGCAATATGTGCGACCGGATATACAAACAGTATGCATGGGATTAGCCGCTTCGATGGGATCTATTATCCTGGTTGGAGGAAAAATCACCAAACGTATAGCATTCCCTCACGCTCGGCGCCATTGGGTTTTTTTATTTGAAAGAACAAAACTATGCCTTCGCCATAAAAAATATGAATATATATTAAGTAATAATAGCATGGCATTTTGAATTCGATATAAGAAATTCCTTTATTTTTTTTAACATTAGATTATTTATCGAAAGAGTAGTATGAGATATTAAGGGTATTTCCGATTTTATCTTAATCTGTCGGAGCCTTATTTCAGCGTTGCAAACTTTTTTGTTTTCACACCATAAAGGTTCTTAATGTTATGAAAAAGTACGAACAAAAAATAAGATTATATTATTTTTTTATTTGAAAAAAAAAAGAAACTTTGGGATTGCTAAATCATCGATGAAATAAAGCAACGGAGCCACCATAGTATTTGTTTTTTATTAACTAATTTCCTCTCAAGTCTCAAGAGAAGGGTGGTTATTGGATCATTTACCGATCTAGGCCTGATAGGCTCTATACTTTCCTTCGATCAACTAAAAAAGTTAAGTTTCTTGTGGAGCCGTATGCAATGCCCAAACAATGCCTGTACGGTTATTTAATTCTATCTTTTTTTGTTAATTATTCTTTATCCCGTCATTTATCTTATCGTGCAAGATAGAGTAGCCTTTGATTATCTTATATCATCAGGGTAATGATCCATCAACCTAGTGCTGCTTATTCTGAGGGACAGGTAGCAGAATTTGTCCTGGAAGCGGAAGAACTACTGAAACTGCGCGAAATCCTCACAAAGGTTTATGCACAAAGAACAGGTAAACCCTTATGGATTGTATCCGAAGACATGGAAAGGGATACTTTTATGTCAGCAACAGAAGCCCAAGCTCATGGAATTGTTGATCTTGTAGCAGTTGCATAATCATAATTAAAGTAGCAGAAATTTCACGCAAATCATGATTTGAGATTTTTTTCTTAGGGGTATTTAATATTCGTAATTCTATTACTTATTCTCTTAATTCAAATTAAGAGAATAAGTAATAGAATATTTATCAATTTAATAGATATAGAAAGCATTTATAATCATCTGGTTAGGATCGATCTAAACCAACCCATTATGCATACGATTTACCATGCCAACTATTAAACAACTTATTAGAAACACAAGACAGCCAATCAGAAATGTTACAAAATCCCCCGCTCTTGGGGGATGTCCTCAACGCCGAGGAACGTGTACTAGGGTGTATGTGCGACTCGTTCAGATTGGGGGTTGGGACAAACGAAAGGAAACAACTTTCGACTACCCATGATCAGTACCGATGAATAGGATAAAATGAAAAAAAACCTTCCTTATCTAAAAAAGAGTTCTATCCTTCTATTGTGTATCAAATTTATGGTTTCCCTTGGTGCAAATTCAATCACCTCAATTCTCGATTTCAAAACGAGAAAAAATTCCCCATTGGCAGTAAATTGTTATCCGTTAAGCGGGGATAATCATATTCAAATTAAAAAGCAAAAAAAGTTCTGGCACCATTCTTGTAAGAACAGACGGACTAAAAGGGTCAGCTAATCAGCCAATCCGCATAATTAAATACCGTTACTGTATAGCTAGATCTTGGTGTGAGAGACCTATTACTGGATAATAACGGGTAGAGCCAAAAAGTGTCAACTGTACAAGTTAACAATAGCATTGATTAAATGAAAGACGGGGCTCCGGTGTATAGAAAAGACCTCGCCGTTTAAGAACTAACCATAAAAACGATGAAACCCACTATTTCTTTATCTTACTACTCATTCTTATTTACTATGTTTTTGTTTGATACCGAGTATCAATAGAGTTTATTATTTCGAGGTGAAATGCCTAGAGAAAAAATCGTGGTTGGGAAGGTTAGAGTAGCAAAAACCATTGGAATTATTATTTTATACATTGGAAAAATCCGTTTTGTTATTATAGAAAAGGGGAAAAGAATAACTGAAAGAAAGGAAATCAATCAGTTAGTCATCAACGTTTCGGGTATTCAATGACCAGAATTAAACGAGGATATATAGCTCGAAAGCGTAGAATAAAAATCCGTTTATTCGCATCAAGCTTTCGCGGGGCTCATTCAAGACTTACTCGAAATATTATTCAACAAAAAATCAGAGCTTTGGTTTCGTCCCATCGGGATAGAGATAAGCAAAAAAGGAATGTGCGTCGTTTGTGGGTCATTCGTATAAATGCCGTAATTCGCGAGAATACAATATCTTTTAGTTATAATAGATTAATAAACAATCTGTACAAGAGAAAGTTGCTTCTTAATCGTAAAATACTTGCGCAACTTGCTATATTAAATAGAAATTGTCTTTATATGATTTCCAATGACATCATAAACATAAAATAAGGCGATTAGGAGGAATCCATCGAAATGTTTTACTGTTTTACATGGAATTCCTTGGCCTTAGAGAATGAATTCCGGGAAGGTAGAATAGAAATTAAAATACGATTGATGATAATATAATCAAGTAGTTAAACGAAGCAAAAAAAACATTTAATAAAAAAAGATTGATTCTTCTTCCCCAACTTCCCTAATTCGCTTTTGGCTTACGCCACCAAAATCCATATTTTGGAATTTTTCGAACAAAACATCAGTTTGAGTTCGGATTGGACTTTTTATTCAATTGAAACGTAAGCCTAGTTTTTTTGGATTCTAAGACTTGTCGTTTTCGTTTTAACGACCAACTCTCTTTTTTTCAAATTTTTTTTCATTAGTAAGAAAGGGTAATGGAGATAAAATACGAGCTTGTTTTATAGCAATAGTAATTAATCGTTGTTGTTTTAAAGTTAATCTATTCACCCGTCTCGATAATATTTTTCCTTGTTCACTAATAAATCGACTAATTAAACTCATGTTCCTATAATCAATATGATCCCCCGATCCAATCGGGGGCAAACGCCGACGAAAAGATCGCTTGGACTTAAGAAAAATTCGCTTGGATTTATCCATGGTTTGTTTATTCCTTATTTTGAAAATCTTCTTTCGTTTGATCGGATCAAAAATGATAATGATTTAGAATTAGAATTAAGAAATTTTGCTTGTTTATATTTCAATATATATATAAATTAAATATTTAAATATATATTTAAATATATATAATATAAATAATTATAATAACATTCTAATATTATAATAATAATATAATACTATATTAAATTGAAATATAAAAATATCTATCTATTATGTTAATATGTCATTTTTTATCTTCCTTTTTATAAAGTATAAAGTGACAAGCAAGTCATCGATGCCATTTATTTCTTTATCTCCCTGTGAATTGTATGTCTATGACAGTAGGGACAGAATTTTTTCAATTCTAATCGACTAGACGTATTGTGTCGATTCTTTTGAGTAATATATCTGGAAATACCTGTTGATTTCTTATTAACATTGTTTCGAACACAACTAGTACATTCCAAAATAACCCGTACTCGGACATCTTTACCCTTGGCCATGAACCTCCTTTTGGTTTTTTATTCACTCAACTCTTTTATTTTCCGATTTGAAACGCGGAAGACAGGAACAAAAAAGAAAAGTTGCTCACTCGAAACAAATTATGAAATGTTGTGTTGTAACCAATTATACTGAAAATAAGTAATACTTAGAATCGCAGTACAGTAGTTTATTTAAGCATCTTGTATGATACTGTTGACCTAACCAGATTTCCACCTCAATTAAATTAAGAAAGAGAATTGAAGTTAATTTACTTGAAGCTCCGTCCCGAGTTCAAAATTTCACTGAGGTTGAATCCACCTTTATTCTTTCTCTTTTCTAACTTCTTTGAATTATAAAAAAAAAAGAGGGGTAATAATTCCAGATATTTATTTAATCTTCTTCACCCCCCATGTTAGTAACTAGAATGAAAAAAAGGGGAATGTCAACGCATCTGGGAAAAAACGATTGATCTCTATCAATAGGCCTGCTAAGGATCCGAACCATAGAGTACTTATTACTGGCGCCACAGATAGATATGTTTTTAGATCTCGCATTTCTAATCCTCCTTCTTTATTCAAGTGTTTATTGTAATACATAATAGTAATACATATATGATCAGATGTATATGTAGTATTTGCATTTGTT